TGATTATAATATTAGAATATTTAGTGCCGAATTATTTTTGAGGGAATTTTTCAGGGGCTTTTAGGTAGTGTAAAAATTGTGGCGGAATAAATTAGTGCATATATATATATATATATATATATATATAATGGGTGCCTATTTTTATCTCTCCTTGTTGGTTAACACGCTCTTGTGCCCCCCCTGTTTTCGGGGTGTGACACAGATAACAAGATTTTCTGAGAGTGGGGGGGGGGGGGGGTTTGTCGCGCACAAACCAAAGGGGTATATAAAGATTATTTGAACAAGAGATAATATATTATGCGCTTGACTTAAAAATATGTATTTCTTATATTATGTCTCAAAATAAATATCTTATAATACACACACAAAAAAAATGTTCTCCCTTATATCAACATTTATATTTGCACTCTGAGATGTCTATTGAGAGGAAACCAAAAAAAAATACATTATGTATATAAAAAAAAGCGCGCCGTGGGGGGGAAAGAAATTTATGTACTACACCCCTAATCATATGTGTGTATATATATCTTATTGGGGAAATATCTTTTTATGTATCTGAGATAAAAACCACATGCCCGAAATATATCTTTTTATGTATCTCTTATATATATTGTGTGTGACTCTCTCACGCGTGATATGTGTTATATAGCGAGAGGTGGTCTCTCACTATACTTATATATTTTTTATCTCACAGATGATAATACACGGATATAAATATAATAGTGAAGATATCTATACCAGATATCCCTATATTCTGAGTCTAGTGTTGTCACATATGCATATCTAAGTAGACTGGCATGTGTACATAGAGTCTTTGAAGAACACATATATGTATAACACTCATGTGATATTACATATAGTACTACCATATATTGTGGAGTCCTACACTAGTATATTCCTGCTCGCACAAAGAAAATATCCTCAGAAAATAGTTTAGTTTAGAATTCTGGCTTTGGGAGCCAGAGGTGAGAGTTAAAATCTCTTTTTTCTGGGCGCTAGGGAGGAGTTTAACCTCCGATCTTCGGATTACAAGACCGATGCTTTTAGGCTAAGCTACTAGGGCAAGCTCATTCTAGTGCTTTGTTTTCCAGTCATCCTGCTAGTGGAATGAAGATGAGGAATAGTGCGAAATATAAGATGGATGCGATTTGTCCAATAATGATGAATGGGTGTTCTACTGGTATGCCTCCAATTCATGTTAAGATAATTATGTCCGCTACCAGGGTTCAGAAGAGAAACTGGGTGATTGGGCGGAATGTTAATCCTCGTTGTTTTGAGGTGTGTAGTAGGGGTACCACTATTAATACTAGGATAGAAAATAGCAGTGCGAGGACACCTCCGAGCTTGTTTGGAATTGATCGTAGGATGGCGTATGCAAACAGGAAATATCATTCTGGCTTAATATGAGGTGGAGTTACTAAGGGGTTTGCGGGGGTGAAGTTTTCTGGGTCTCCTAGCAGGTTGGGGGAGAATAGTGCTAATGAGGTGAGGGCTAATAATATAACTACGAATCCTAGAATATCTTTATACACGAAGTATGGGTGGAATGGGATTTTGTCTGCGTCTGAGTTTAAGCCAATTGGGTTGTTTGATCCTGTTTCGTGGAGGAAGAGGAGGTGGAGAATGGTTGCGGCGGCAATAATAAATGGCAGGAGGAAGTGGAATGCGAAGAATCGTGTGAGTGTTGCATTGTCTACTGAGAACCCCCCTCAGATTCATTGGACTAGGGTGTCTCCTATGTAGGGTACTGCGGATAATAGGTTTGTAATTACTGTGGCGCCTCAGAAGGATATTTGCCCCCATGGGAGAACATAACCGACGAAAGCTGTTATTATGACTAGCAGTAGAAGAACTACTCCGATGTTTCAGGTTTCTTTGTATAGGTAGGACCCATAGTATAGGCCTCGGGCAATATGTATATAAATACAGATGAAAAAGAATGATGCTCCATTAGCATGGATATTACGGATTAATCATCCATAGTTGACGTCTCGGCAGATGTGGGTTACTGATGAGAATGCAGTTGAGATGTCTGAGGTATAGTGCATGGCTAGGAATAGTCCGGTCAGGATTTGAGTGATTAGGCATAATCCTAAGAGGGAGCCAAAGTTTCATCAAACTGAGATGTTTGATGGTGCTGGTAGATCAACTAGTGCGTCGTTAACAATTTTAATCAGGGGATGTGTTTTTCGTAGGCTTGCCATTAAGGTTCTTGTAGTTGAATGACAACGGTGGTTCTTCAAGTCATTGGTCTCGGTTAAAGTCTGAGCAAGAATTATGACCTATTTTATGTTTTTGTTATTAGTAGCTTTGGTCGTAGGTTTGGTTGCTGTCGCTTCTAATCCTACACCTTATTTTGCAGCTCTTGGTTTGGTAGTTGCGGCTGGGGTTGGGTGTGGGGTTTTGGTTGGTCATGGGGGCTCTTTTTTATCGCTGGTTCTCTTTTTGATCTATTTAGGGGGGATGCTTGTGGTTTTTGCTTATTCAGCAGCTTTGGCTGCTGAGCCTTTTCCAGAGGCTTGGGGGAGTCGTTCTGTGTTGGGTTATGTTTTGGTTTATTTATTAGGGGTTGGTTTGGCGGCAGGGGGTTTTTGGGGAGGTTGATATGAGGGCTCTTGGGTGGTTGTAGATGGGTTGAAGGAGTTTTCTGTTTTGCGTGGTGATATTAGTGGTGTGGCTGTTATATATTCGTCTGGTGGGGGAATGTTGGTTATTTGTGCTTGGGTGTTGCTTTTAACTTTACTTGTTGTGTTGGAGCTTACTCGTGGTCTGAGTCGTGGGACTCTTCGCGTGGTTTAAAGAAGGATTGGGATGGTGGCTAGAATTAGGGTGAGGAGAAAGATAGTTAAGTATGTTTTAATTATTCCTCGTGTAATATCGTTTGTAATTTTTGCTATAATTGTTTGTGTTAGTGCCAGGCCTTTTGGTCCGATAGTTTCAAGTCATGTTTTGTCTAGTTGGGTAGCGGTTGACTGTCCTAGAGTAAGTTTAAGTTTTGGGAGGAGTCGGTGGGTGATTGTGGGGAAGAATCCAAGTATGTTTGAAAAGTGGTGTGGGAGGGCTATTGGGGTGATTTTTACTTGTTTGCTGGTTAGGTTGGCTAGTTCTATGGCTGTCAGTAGGCCTAGGATGGTTACTGTGAGGGCTGCTATTTTAAGGGTGGCAGGTATGGTTATAGTTGGTGTTTTTATAGGTAGGAAGTTGTGTGTAATGATGAATCCTGCAATAATGCTTCCTCAGGCAAGTCGTTTAATGGAGTTGATCACTAATGGGTCGTTTTCGTTAATTGGAGATAGGGGCAGGAATCGGGGGGTCCCTATGGTCACGAAGTATACTAGTCGGAAACTGTAAACTGCAGTAAATGATGTGGCGATCAGTGTAAGGGTCAGGGCTCAGGCGTTGAGGTAGGAGGTGTTTAGGGCTTCGATAATTGCGTCTTTTGAGAAGAAGCCTGCTAGGAATGGGGTTCCCGTTAGGGCTAGGCTGCCAATTGTGAAGTAGGATGAGGTGGCGGGTATGATATTAAATAGGCCTCCTATCTTTCGAATATCTTGCTCGTCGTTTAGGCTGTGAATGATTGATCCGGAGCATAAGAATAATATGGCCTTGAAGAAGGCGTGCGTACAGATGTGAAGGAATGCTAGTTGTGGTTGGTTTAGTCCGATGGTAACTATCATTAGTCCTAGTTGACTGGATGTTGAGAAGGCTACAATTTTTTTGATATCGTTTTGGGTTAGGGCGCAGGTAGCTGTAAATAGTGAAGTTAGTGCTCCTAGGCAGAGGCAGGTCGTTAAGGCCAGTGGATTATTTTCTATGAGGGGGTGGAGGCGGATTAGAAGGAAGATCCCTGCAACGACTATGGTGCTTGAATGGAGTAGGGCAGATACTGGTGTAGGACCTTCTATGGCGGAAGGAAGTCAAGGGTGGAGGCCAAATTGGGCTGATTTTCCCGTTGCTGCTAGGATAAGTCCTGCTAGGGGGATTGTTATGTCAAAGTTTTTTGATAGTGTAAAGATTTGTTGGATTTCTCAGGAGTTCAGGTTTGTTGCGAATCAGGCCATAGTTATGATTAGTCCGATGTCTCCTACTCGGTTATAAAGGACGGCTTGAAGTGCTGCTGTGTTGGCGTCTGTTCGTCCATGTCATCATCCGATGAGCAGGAATGATATAATTCCTACTCCTTCTCAGCCAATGAATAGTTGGAATATGTTGTTGGCTGTAACTAGAATAATTATGGCTACTAAGAATGTTAATAAATACTTAAAAAATTGGTTGATGTTGGGGTCGGAGTGTATGTATCATAGTGCGAATTCTAGGATTGATCAGGTGACGTATAGGGCGATTGGAATAAAGATTAGGGAGTAGTGGTCGAACTTAAGGCTGATGTTGATGTCAAATGTTTGAGTATTTATTCAGTGTCAGTTTGTAATGATGCCTTCTGTTTTTAGGTCCAAGAAGATTATGAGTGGAAGGAGGCTGATGAAAAATGCGGAGCTTACGGCGATTTTAGTTATCTCTGCTAGTTTAGATTCTTGTTGGTTGGGGTCTAGTGTGGTAAGTAGGGGGTATATTAAGGTAAAAAAGATTAGGAGGAGTGATGAGTGTATAATTAATGTCATTTTAGCTTCCACTTGGATTTGCACCAAGAGTTTTTGGTTCCTAAGACCAACGGATGAGCTGTTATCCTTTGAAAGCGCAAGGAAGCCATGGATTTTAACCATGGTGCATAAGGATTAGCAGTACTTACTAATTTCTGTTCTTCCTTGGTGAGTAAGGGGATTTTAACCCCTATTTTTAGAATCACAATCTAATATTTTGATTAAACTATACTTACAATGGCACCATCCTCATATAAGTTCGGGTTTTGTCACTAGTAGGATAACTGGGATTAGGTGTAGGGTTATTAATAGATGTTCTCGGGTGTGGAATGGTTGGAGTCCTATGATGTGGTTGGGTACCTGACCTCGTTGTGATATTAGGAATATGTATAGGGAGTAGCCAGCTGTGATGAGCGTTCCTAGTCCTGTAAGTAAGATTGTTCATGGGGACCAGTTGAAGAGGGTTGTGATGATTATAAGTTCTCCTATCAGGTTAGGTAGGGGTGGAAGTGCCAGGTTGGCTAAGTTTGCTAGAAATCATCAGGTTGCGGTTAGTGGAAAAATTACTTGTAGTCCTCGGGCAAGAACTATTGTTCGGCTGTGGGTCCGTTCATATGCTGTGTTGGCTAGGCAGAATAGCGCTGAGGATACTAGTCCGTGAGCGATCATTAAAATGATTGCTCCTGAAAACCCTCATGAGGTTTGGATTAAGATTCCTCCTGCTACTAACCCCATGTGACTTACAGATGAATAGGCAATTAGTGACTTTAAGTCTGTTTGTCGGAGGCAGATTGATCCGGTCATGATGATTCCTCAGAGGGCTAAGATAATAAATGGGTAAGCTAGTTCTTTTGATAGTGGGTCAAGTATTACTATTATTCGTATTATTCCATATCCTCCAAGTTTTAGTAGGACCGCTGCTAGTACTATAGATCCTGCTACTGGGGCCTCTACGTGTGCTTTTGGTAATCATAGGTGGACCCCATACAGTGGTATTTTGACTAGAAATGCGATTAGGCAGCCGGCTCATCAGATTATATGTCCTCAAGAGTTAAGCTGAAGTGGTTGTGAATATTGTAATACTAGTATTGATAGTGTTCCTGTGGATTGCTGGAGGAGGAGCAAGGCAACTAGAAGGGGGAGTGATCCTGCTAGGGTGTAAAATAGGAAATAGGTCCCCGCATTTAGTCGTTCAGTTTGATTACCCCATCGGGTAATAATAATAAGGGTTGGGATAAGTGTGGCTTCAAATATAATATAGAATATAATGATTTCTGTGGCGCCGAATGCTATAATTAGAAAAGTTTGTAACGAGGCGAGGAGTGAGATATATGAACGTTGTCGGCTAATTGGTTCGGGGTTGATGTGGTTTTGGCTGGCTAGAATTATTAGTGGGAGTAGTCAGCATGTAAGTACTAGGAGGGGGGTTGATAAGGGGTCGGTAGCTAGGTATATGTTGGAGGAGGTTCATCCGGTTTCTGATGTTCATTTTAGTAAAGTTAGACTAATGAAGGCGATTAAAAGGCTGTGTGCAGTTGTGGTTGTTCATAGTCATTTGGGGGAGGTTAATCAAATTGTTGGGAATAGCATGAATGTAGGAATTAATACTTTTAGCATTGTAAGAGGTTAAGGTTTTGTAGGCGATCGGTTCCGTGGGTGCGGGCAGTGGCTACTAGTAATGCTAAGCCGGTGCTAGCTTCACAGGCAGAAAAAGCTAGAAGTAATATAGGGGCTGTTGAGAACCCCGTGGATTCAAATTGTAATGCCCATAGGGCTAGTGCAATAAATAGGGATAATATTATTCCTTCTAAACACAGGAGTGCGGAGAGCAGGTGGGTGCGGTGAAATGCTAGTCCCATTAATCCCAGGATAAATGCTGAGCTAAAGCTAAAATGTACGGGTGTCATAAGGGGGTCGTGGAATTAAACCACGATTTTCTGAGCCGAAATCAGAGGTCTTGTTTTGGACTAACCCCCTATTCTGCTCATTCTAGGCCGCCTTGGGTTCATTCATAAATTAGGCCCAAGGTTAGTAGGATTAGGACTGTTGTGGCTCAGAAGAATGTTCCGGTTGGGTTGTGGAGCTGATCTCCTCAGGGTAGGGGGAGAAGGAGAGCAATTTCTAGGTCGAATAGGAGAAATAGAATTGCTACTAGGAAGAAGCGCAGGGAAAATGGTAGTCGGGCAGATCCTAAGGGGTCGAACCCACATTCGTAGGGTGATAACTTTTCTGCATCTGGATTTATTTGGGGTAATCAGAAGGATACGATTGCCAGAATTGAGGATAGGGCTATTGTGATGATTAGGATTGTTGTAACTAGGTTCATTATCTTTCCTTGGGGTTTAACCAAGACTGTGTGGTTGGAAGCCACTTGTACTAGCTTTAATACTAGAAAGATTATGAGCCTCATCAATAGATAGATACGTAGAGGAATAGTCATACTACGTCAACAAAGTGTCAGTATCAGGCAGCAGCTTCAAAGCCAAAGTGGTGTTCGGATGTGAAGTGATATTGGATTTGGCGTAGTAGACATACTGCCAGGAAGGTAGATCCAATAATGACGTGTAGTCCGTGGAATCCTGTGGCTACGAAGAACGTTGAGCCGTAAACTCCATCTGCGATTGTAAATGGTGCTTCGTAATATTCTATGGCTTGGAGGGCAGTGAAGTAAAGCCCTAGAAGAATGGTTAACGCTAAGGATTGGATAGCTTGTTTTCGCTCTCCTTCTATAATACTATGGTGGGCTCATGTTACTGTGACTCCTGATGCTAGTAGTACGGCTGTATTGAGGAGTGGAACTTCGAACGGGTCTAATGGGGTAATTCCTGTGGGGGGTCAGCATCCTCCTAGTTCTGGTGTGGGTGCTAGGCTTGAGTGATAGAAGGCTCAGAAGAATCCGAGGAAAAAGAATACTTCGGAGGTGATGAATAGGATTATTCCGTATCGTAGTCCTTTTTGTACAGGGGGTGTGTGATGGCCTTGGAAGGTTCCTTCTCGAATAATATCACGTCATCACTGGTATATGGTAAGAAGTAGGAGGATTATTCCTAAGGTTATTAGTGTTGTTGAGTGGAAGTGAAATCAGATTGCTAAGCCGGATGTTATTAGTAGAGCAGCGATGGCTCCGGTTAGTGGTCATGGGCTTGGATCAACTATATGATAGGCATGTGCTTGGTGGGCCATTAGACGTTTTCTTGGAGGTATAGACTTAAAAGGAGTACGAATACATAAGCTTGGATTATTGCTACTGCGACTTCTAGTAGTGTAAGCAGGAAAAGTACGGTAGCAGTTAGGATTGCTACTGTAGGTATTATTGGCAGGAGAACGAATACAGCTGTGGCAATGAGTTGAATTAACAGATGGCCTGCGGTTAGGTTAGCTGTGAGTCGAACTCCTAGGGCTAATGGTCGGATAAATAGGCTAATTGTTTCAATAATAATAAGTACTGGGATCAGTGGGATAGGTGTACCTTCTGGCAGCAGGTGGCCTAAAGCGACTGTTGGTTGATTTCGCATGCCAATAATTACTGTGGCAAGTCAGAGTGGTACAGCGAATCCTATATTTAGTGATAGCTGTGTTGTGGGTGTGAAAGTATATGGTAATAGGCCTAGTATGTTAATGGTGATTAGAAAGACTATTAGCGAGACCAGTAGGAGTGCTCATTTATGTCCTCCTATATTTAGGGGCAGTATCAGTTGATTGGTAAATCGGTTAATAAGTCACCCTTGAACTGTAATAAGTCGGTTGTTGATTCATCGGGATGATGGGGTTGGATAGAGTACTCAGGGCAGTGTAATTGCAATAGCAATTAATGGAATACCCAGATATAGTGGGCTTGCGAATTGGTCGAAGAAGCTTACTATCATGGTCAGTCTCAGGATTCAGTTTTGTGCTTTTCGGCACTTACTGGGGTTGGTTCATTTGGTGAAATATGATTTAAGATTTTAGTTGGGATAATGGTTAAAAAGATTAATCAGGAAAATATTAAAATTGCAAGTCAAGGGCTTGGGTTTAATTGTGGCATTTCACTAGAGGTGGTCGGGAATCACCAGTCTTTGGCTTAAAAGGCCAATGCTTTATCCAGTATTTAGCTTCCTAGCGAGGCGTCTTCTAATATAAGTGAGGATCAGTTTTCGAAGTGCTCTAGTGGGACGGCTTCAACTACAATTGGCATAAAGCTGTGGTTAGCTCCGCAGATTTCAGAGCATTGTCCATAGAACACGCCTGGGCGTGAGGCAATAAAGGCGGTTTGATTTAGTCGCCCTGGGACCGCGTCTATTTTTATGCCCAAGGATGGAACAGCTCAGGAGTGCAGCACGTCTTCAGCTGATACTAGAACACGGATTGGGGATTCTATTGGGATGACTATTCGATGGTCTGTTTCTAAAAGTCGGAACTGTCCTGGGGTGAGGTCCTGTGTTGGGACTATATAGGAGTCAAAGCCCAGGTTTTCGTAATCTGTGTATTCATAGCTTCAGTATCATTGGTGCCCTATTGCTTTAATTGTTAAATGGGGGTCGTTAATTTCATCTATAAGATATAAGATTCGTAAGGAGGGTAGGGCAATTAAGACTAAAATAACAGCTGGTAGGATGGTTCATACAATTTCGATTTCTTGGGAATCTAAAATATATTTGTTAGTGAGCTTAGTTGAAACTATTGCAATAATAATATATAGTACTAAGGTGCTAATTAGGAATACGATTATTAATGCATGGTCGTGGAAGTGGAGAAGTTCTTCTATAACGGGTGATGCCGCATCTTGGAATCCTAATTGTGTTGGATGTGCCATTAAGCTTTGGGCTTAAGACATGCAGGGGTTTAACCTACAATTTCACCTTGACAAGGTGGTGTAATTTGCATTTTACTAATGTCTTGAAGGAAGTGACAGAGTGGTTATGTGGCTGGCTTGAAACCAGCATATGGGGGTTCAATTCCTTCCTTTCTCGTTAATTTGATTGAATTTGAACGAATGCTGGTTCCTCGTATGTGTGGTAAGGAGGAGGGCAGCCGTGAAGTCACTCTACGTTTGTTGGAGTTAGTTCTACAGATAGTACTTCTCGTTTGGCGGCGAAGGCTTCTCATAGAATAAACAGGAATATGATTACTGCTACTAAAGAAATTAATGATCCGATGGATGATACTGTGTTTCATAGGGCATAGGCGTCCGGGTAGTCGGAATATCGTCGTGGTATGCCTGCTAGTCCTAGGAAGTGTTGTGGGAAGAATGTGAGGTTGACTCCAATAAATATTACCCCGAAGTGGATTTTTGTTCAGGCACTATGTAGGGTATACCCGGTTAATAGAGGGAATCAGTGTACAAAGGCTGCTATAATAGCAAACACAGCGCCTATTGATAGGACGTAGTGGAAATGTGCGACTACATAGTATGTATCATGAAGGACAATATCGAGTGAGGAGTTGGACAAGACAATTCCTGTAAGTCCTCCCACTGTAAACAGGAAGATGAACCCAAGAGCTCATAGTATAGGGGTTTCTCATTTAATTGATCCTCCGTGAAGAGTAGCTAGTCAGCTAAATACTTTTACACCTGTTGGGATGGCAATAATTATTGTTGCAGATGTAAAGTATGCACGAGTGTCTACGTCCATTCCAACAGTGAACATATGGTGAGCCCACACAATGAAACCTAAAAGGCCAATAGCCATTATAGCCCAAACTATTCCTATGTAACCGAATGGTTCTTTTTTACCCGAGTAGTAGGCTACGACATGGGAGATAATTCCGAACCCCGGAAGAATGAGAATATAGACTTCTGGGTGTCCAAAGAATCAGAATAGGTGTTGATATAGAATTGGGTCTCCTCCACCTGCCGGGTCAAAGAATGTGGTGTTAAGGTTTCGGTCTGTTAGAAGTATTGTAATTCCGGCGGCAAGAACTGGCAATGATAGGAGTAGTAGTACGGCGGTTACAAGTACGGATCAAACAAATAAAGGTGTTTGATATTGGGAAATAGCTGGGGGTTTTATGTTGATTGTTGTAGTAATAAAGTTAATTGCCCCCAGAATTGATGAGACACCTGCTAAGTGGAGTGAAAAGATTGTTAGGTCTACTGATGCTCCTGCGTGGGCCAGGTTGCCTGCAAGAGGCGGATAAACTGTTCACCCGGTCCCAGCCCCAGCTTCAACGCCGGAAGAGGCTAGTAGAAGAAGAAATGATGGGGGTAGTAGTCAAAAGCTTATGTTATTTATACGTGGGAACGCCATGTCTGGGGCTCCAATTATTAGTGGTACAAGCCAGTTTCCAAATCCTCCAATGAGAATGGGTATTACTATAAAGAAGATTATTACGAAGGCGTGAGCAGTGACGATAACATTATAAATTTGGTCATCACCTAGAAGCGATCCGGGCTGGCTTAGCTCAGCCCGGATGAGAAGGCTTAGGGCGGTTCCCACTATTCCGGCTCAGGCACCAAATACAAGATAAAGGGTACCAATGTCTTTGTGGTTAGTAGAGAAGAATCAGCGCGTGATTGCCACAGGTAAGATGGCCGAGTGCCTAGGCGGTGGGTTGTAGCCCCGAAGACAGAGGTTTAAGTCCTCTTCTTATCAGTAGCCCCGTGGTGAAGAGCACATTGGATTGCAAATCCGAAGGCGTAGACGACAGTCTGCCGGGGCTTTTCCCGCCTTGCTGAGTTTCTAATGGCGGGAAAAGTAGATGGATGCTCGCTGGTTTGAGCGCTTAGCTGTTAACTAAGATTTTGTAGGATCGAGGCCTTCCTATCTAGTAAGGCCTTAGTTTAGCTAAAAATGTCTGATTTGCAATCAGGAGATGCAAGTTAATTTCTTGTAGGTCTTAATCAGGGGCTAGAAGACTTTCACTTCTATTTAAAGCTTTGAAGGCTTTTGGTTTGAGTATTATCCTAAGTCCCTAGGTGGTTAGCATTAAGATGGTTGGGGTTATTGGTAATAGGCCTAAGGCAGACGTAATGAACAGGGATAGTGGCAGGGAGGTTTGGGTTGTTTTGGTTCGTCAGGGGGTGATTGAGTTGGTTGTAGCGGGGGAGATGGTTAATGTTATTGTGTAGCATAGTCGTAGGTAGAAGTATAGACTAATTAGGGCGGTTAGGGCCATGGTTGTGGCGATGATTGGGAGGTCTTGTTTTGTTAGTTCCTGTAGAATTAATCATTTTGGTATAAATCCCGTGAGTGGTGGTAAGCCTCCTAATGAGAGTAGGACCAGGGCGGTTGTTGATGCTAGAACTGGATTTTTTGATCAGGTTGTTGCGAGGGTATTTATTTTAGTGGTGGTTAGTGTTTTGAGGGTGAGGAATGCTGCGGAGGTTATAATGATGTATGTTCCCAGTGCAATTATGGTTAGTTGTGGGGCATATTGAATGATAATGATTATTCATCCCATGTGTGCGATCGAAGAGTAGGCTAGGATTTTTCGTAGTTGGGTTTGGTTTAGTCCTCCTCATCCTCCTACTAGTGCGGATAAAATTCCTAGCATTGTTAAGAGTGAGGGGTTGACGTTTTGTGCTGTTTGAATGATAAGTGCGAGAGGGGCAAGTTTTTGTCATGTGGATAAAATTAGTCCTGTTAATAGATCTAGTCCTTGTAGTACTTCTGGTATTCAAAAGTGTATTGGTGCAAGTCCAATTTTGAGGGCTAAGGCGGTTATAAATATTGTGCTGGCGATAGGGCTTGATAGGTCGTTGATGTTTCATTCTCCTGTTATTCAAGCATTTGTTGTACTTGCGAACAAGATTATTGCTGCTGCGGTGGCTTGGGTTAGGAAATATTTTGTTGTTGCTTCTACTGCACGGGGGTGGTGGTGTTGTGCTATTAGGGGGGTAATTGCTAGGGTATTAATTTCTAAGCCCATTCAGGCTAATAGTCAGTGGGAGCTGGCAAAGGTTAGGGTGGTTCCTAGTCCCAGGCTGGATAATAGGATTGCAAGTACGTATGGGTTCATTGGCGGAGGAGGGACTCTAACCGTCATGTTCGGGGTATGGGCCCGAAAGCTTTATTAGCTGACCCCGTCTTAGGAAGTGGTGTAAAGGAAGCACCGAGAGTTTTGATCTCTTGAGTATGGGTTCAATTCCCTTTTTTCTAGGAACTGAGGGGATTTTAACCCCTGTAAATCACTCTATCAAAGTGGTCCTTAGATATTCAGGCACAGTTCCTTAGTTATAGTTGTGGGGGAAGTCCTGCTAGGGCGATTGGTAGGGCAGTGTGTCATAGTACGAAGGCAAGTGTGAGGGGGAGGAAGTTTTTTCATACTAGGTGCATTAGCTGGTCATATCGGAATCGTGGGTACGAGGCTCGTACTCATAGGAATAAAATAGACAGGAATGCAGCTTTGGTTATTAGGTTGATTGTTGTGAGTTCAGGGATGTTGGGGATGTGTGAGGCTCCCAGGAACAGCACGGCCGAGAGGGTGTTTATTAGAAGGATGTTGGCGTACTCGGCCAGGAAGAAGAGTGCAAAGGGTCCTCCTGCATATTCTACATTAAAACCAGATACTAGTTCTGATTCTCCCTCTGTTAGGTCGAATGGTGCTCGGTTTGTTTCGGCTAGTGTTGAGATGTATCATATTGCGGCCAGGGGTCAAGCGGGGACGAGTAGTCAGATGCTTTCTTGGGTGTTGTTGAATGTTTGTAGAGTATACCCTCCTGAAAAAATGACTATGGAGAGGAGAATTAACCCTAGGCTGACCTCGTAGGAAATTGTTTGGGCTACGGCTCGTAGGGCCCCAATTAATGCATATTTTGAATTTGATGCTCATCCTGATCCTAGAATTGAGTATACTGCGAGGCTTGATAGGGCTAGAATAAATAAAATTCCTAGGTTGAGGTCTGTTACTGGGTGGGGTATGGGGATTGGTGCTCATAAGGTTATGGCTAGGGTTAGTGCAAGTATTGGAGTGGCTAGAAATAGAAATGGGGATGATGTAGATGGGCGAACGGGCTCTTTAATGAAGAGTTTTAATCCGTCGGCGATGGGCTGTAGTAGTCCGTAGGGTCCTACTACGTTTGGCCCTTTTCGTAGTTGTATATACCCTAGCACTTTTCGTTCAATTAGTGTTAGGAATGCTACTGCTAAAAGTACTGGTACGATGTAGGCTAGGGGATTAATTAGGTGGGTAATTAGGATGTTTAGCATAAACTGGGAAGAGGATTTGAACCTCTGGTTAAAAGGGCTTAGGCCTTTCGCAATTTACCATGCTCTGCCACCCCAGTATGTCCTTATTTTGGCCAGTTGGGATTTTGGCTCTCCCTTTATTTTATTTATTTGTTTGCATAAATTAGGGGTGGGGCGTGCTTTAAGCATGGGCCCCTCTTTTCCGATCCTTTCGTACTAGGAAAAGTAGCGTTACAGATAGAAACTGACCTGGATTGCTCCGGTCTGAACTCAGATCACGTAGGACTTTAATCGTTGAACAAACGAACCCTTAATAGCGGCTGCACCATTAGGATGTCCTGATCCAACATCGAGGTCGTAAACCCTCTCGTCGATATGGACTCTGGGAGAGGATTGCGCTGTTATCCCTAGGGTAACTTGGTTCGTTGATCGGCTTTATTTGGCCGGATCATGTTTGGTCAGATGTTCTGTGGCTTAGAGATGTTTCTCTTGGTTTTAGGAGTTTGTCCCGGTCCACTTGGAGGCTTTATTTTCCTCCGCGGTCGCCCCAACCGAAGGTAAAATCTCATGTTTCACAAAGTTTTTACTTTTTATTAAGTTGCTTGACGTGGTTGAGTTTTGTACCTTAAGCTCCAAAGGGTCTTCTCGTCTTGTATTGTTATACCCGCTTCTGCACGGGTAGATCAATTTCACTGACCTGAAAAGGGAGACAGTTAAGCCCTCGTTTAGCCATTCATACAGGTCTCTATTTAAAAGACAAGTGATTGCGCTACCTTTGCACGGTCAAAATACCGCGGCCGTTGAACTTGTGGTCACTGGGCAGGCTGGACCTCCTATACTTGATTGTATTGCAGGAGGCGATGTTTTTGGTAAACAGGCGAGGCTTGTGTTTGCCGAGTTCCTTCCTTTTCTTTTAGTCTTTCCTATAGTAGCACTCCAGTGTGGGGGTAACGATTGTTTGGTTGCGGGTTCTTCTTGGGGTTTTTGTGATTCGCAATGCTCTCTTGGGTTGAGTTCGTTAGTTGCCAGTGGTTAGTCCAGTCTGGCTTACACTTGTGCTGGGAGAAGGGCGGGCCTTCTTGTTACTCATTTTAGCATAATTTTTTCCATGGGGGCATGGATTGGCCTAATAATATTCAGGGGAGTAAGATTTTTTATCGGAATAATAAACTTTTGTCTGTCTGAGCTTTAACGCTTTCTGTATAGGTGGCTGCTTTTAGGCCCACTAGAACGGAATGTTTTATGGATTATGATCTTTATCCTTCTGGTAAGGTTGTGTCCTTTGTTAAAGGGGCTGTACCCCTTTTAACTAACTCTCATGTGTTTCTCTTGATGTCTTGGTTTAGTTTGATTTGAGGTATATGAGGCTGAACTTCTATTCATTTCTTAGGCAACCAGCTATCACCAGGTTCGGTAGGTCTGTCACTTCTACCCGGAGCTCTTCCCACTCTTTTGCCACAGAGACGGGTTGGCCCTTAATAGGCTGTCTCGGGGTAGCTCACCTGGTTTCGGGGTTTCAAACTAAAGGTCTCTTTGCTTGGGTGGACTGGCTAAATCATGATGCAAAAGGTACAGGGTTTAATCTTTGCTTTTTGGTGCTTATATGGGTTATTTCATTTCTCTTTCAGCTTTCCCTTGCGGTACTGTTTCTATTGCTTTGATTGAACCTTTTCTGTCTCCCATACTCAGGTAAAAGAATGTTTTAGTTTATGGTGTTAGGCTTGTTTTATTTATTTATATTGTTTAGTTATTTTAGTGGTTAAGCTAGCTGTTTGGCTCAGGGTGATCCAATTTGCATGGATGTCTTCTCGGTGTAAGTGAGATGCTTAACTAACTCAGCCACACCCTGGGTTTAGTCCAAGTGCACCTTCCGGTACACTTACCGTGTTACGACTTGCCTCCCCTTGTCGGTGCTGTGATATTAGGTATTTTTAGCGCATTTTGACAGGGGAGAGTGACGGGCGGTGTGTACGCGTCTCAGGGCCGGGTTCAAAAGGACACTCTATTTCCTTTTTACTACTAAATCCTCCTTCAAGCATTATTTCATAGTGCATGTTCGTAATATTCTATAGTAGAAAATGTAGCCCATTTCTTTCCACTTCATGCGCTACACCTCGACCTGACGTTCTGGGTTGTGCCCATTTTGCTTACTTTTATCTCCTTCACAGGGTAAGCTGACGACGGCGGTATATAGGCTGGGGTGGCTAGAGGTGGTGAGGTTTAACGGGGATTATCGGTTCTAGAACAGGCTCCTCTAGGGGGGTTTGAGACACCGTCAGGTCTTTTGGGTTTTAAGCTAATGCTTGTAGTACCCTGGCGGACATTTAATTGTAGTTGAATGTCTGAGTTTACGGCTGAGCATAGTGGGGTATCTAATCCCAGTTTGTTTCTCAGCTTTCGTGGGGTCAGGTTGACTTGTTTAAAGCTACTTTCGTGTTAGGATTTCGGACGCCTAGAAGCGTATGACGGCCAAGGGGTCATTTGGCTTTAATTTTTGTTTATCCTTAACCACCCTTTACGCCGTCGTGTTATCAACTGGGGCCTCTCGTCTAACCGCGGTGGCTGGCACGAGTTTTACCGGCCCTCTTAACACTAACTGAGTCAAGTTTTCACTTATGGCTTAATATTTATCACTGCTGAATTCCCTTAGGGGTGTGGCTAGGCTAGGCGTTTTGGGCTAATGTTTGTGCCTGATGCCCGCTCCTCGTCCCCGGGCAGGGGATTGAGGGCATACTCACCGGGTTGCGGAGACTTGCATGTGTAAGTTGAGTTAGAGCTGATAGTAAGGTCGGGACCATGCCTTTGTGCACGCGGAGTTTTTTAGGACTCATCTTAGCATCTTCAGTGCTATGCTTTGAATTAAGCTACGCTAGC